AACAGCCCCCACATTCAAACCCCCCTTTTTGCCGTTAGCAAGAACTTGTTTTAGTTGCATATCATAAGGAATTCGAACAACTGCTTCAAATACAGTATCAGGAAGAACCGCTTGTGGAACCTCAATATCCACGGGCTTATTAGCTAAATGGCAATTGGCACATACAATACGCCCAGTTGCTTCTCGTGGATTTTCATAACCTTGCTGCGCAAAAACGGGATACGCATTTGAAATGGATGACCGAGTTATTATATATATCATGACCGATACGGAAATGGATCGAGTAATCTGTTCTTTTATCCAAGAAAAAGTATTTCTAGTTTGCATGGTCCGATCAATCGTTGATCCCGAAAATTTCTACAATAAATTGGGTAGGTTGCTAGTATAGTTCCCTATCCACGATTCTGCTATTTACCTTACTAAACTGAATTTACTGAAATAATATTACTGGAATATGGGATAAACTCCCCGCCTTGGGTGGGTAGAAATAGAAGGAGTAAGTACGATTTTGAATGCTTTGATTATGTACGAAGTAAGAAACATTATAATTCTAAATTCTAATTGGATTAATATCCGTATATCGTTTTTCTTTTCAATCATTCATTGAATGATAAATCACTACAAGTGATGGGGATACACGATTTAAATAACGGAAAATGCCATATTTTAATATTGTATCTAGAATGACTGGAAAAGTGGAAACAAGACCAGATATAATTTGATCGTTATGCGCAAATCCAAAATCTTTGTAGATAGAGCCAATCATTAGTTCCCAACCGTGGGGTGAATGAAATCCGATACATAAATCGGTTAATAAAAGAATAGAAAAAGCTTTTATTGTGTCGCTTAAGTTATATAGGAATTCCTGAACCCAAGAGTTAAGAAGAATAAGTTCTTTATTCCCCAGAATAGAATACCCACTTAGAATAAGGAAACAGATTATATTTGTCGAGAAGTGCAAAATCATATGGATACAACCCTCATTGTGCATCTTGATCAATTGAATCGTTTCATTGTGGATTCCTATACGAAGTTTTTGTAGATATGTTTCCGGGTATTCCTTTATCATTTCGTCCAACAAAAGGAGCTCCTCTAATTCGATGAATTTTTCTAGAAGACCCCTTTCTTGAATATCATTCAAAAAAGTTTCAGATTGATTAATATTCCACCAATTAGTAACCCAAGATTCCAGACTTTTTTGAAATGATAGAGAGATCCACCAGGGTAAAAATACTATAGATACAAGATATAGAAAGGGAATAAATGCTCTCTTTTTTTCCATTTTTTTCATCTATAAATTGTTAACGAACCCGTCGCGCTCGTCGACTCTATGCGACCTAGTATTTCTATGAAACATGAGTTCTATTATTCTATTACAAAGTATCGAATCCATGAGTCTATTTTCTGTTTTTTTTTGTTCTAATTTGTTAATTAGTCCTTGAATCTTGAAAAAACACAAAATTTAGAATAAAGAATCCACTCTGAATTCGAATGAATAAATAAAAAAATCGTGTTTCCAGATATTGCAATTGGTCCATCCAATTCGAAGCAATTCCTTCCTTTTAATGAATACGCGGGACATCCACTTCAATTAATGAATATTATTTTGGTTTCAAGACGAGAGAACTTACTTGACTACCAAAATATCAATAATATCAATCAAATCTTTGGAAAAATTTCACAAGTTACCCCTAGCGCAAAATAACGAATTGAGGGTCTGAATGTGATGATCAAAAATGGGTAGCAAAACAAAACAAAATTCGAATAATCAAATTCTCGTTATAATTATAAGAAAGCCAGTTGTTTGATCATTAAAGAGAACAAAAGAAAGAATAAAAATAAAACGAAAGATTGCTAAATAATATAAGAAAAATACAGGATTTATTTGTATTGTATCTAACCTATCAATTCTAACTACTGGGCCTAAAGAAAGTTATTTATTTCGATTTGATATATGGAATGAGTCCATTATTATTTCGATTTTTTACTTTTTTTTATTACTGTTACTGAATTGAATTGAGAATTGAGTTGAGTCGATTTCCATACGAATAAAAAACCCCTTTTTGTAGACAAATTTGTAAACAAAAAAAATTTATCCTTTTGGTTTTTATGTATACCTGTATACGTCTGTTTTGACCCGAACGGGTGTTCTGATTTAATTTCCGTTATTTCCCTTACTTAAGGTACGCCATATAAAAAAGGATTGTAGATTTTTTATTTTATTCCGAGCTGAGAAAGAAAGCATTCATTTCAAAATACTTCATTCAATTGGTACACGCAGGAAATAGGACAATTCAGCAGCTTTTTGTTCAATTTCTCGTGGAGTAAAATTCTCATCAGTACGAGTCAAGGGAATGGCCCCCTGACCTCTGATTTCCAGATAAAGGACACGACGAGTATAAATACCCTCTTTAAGTTCTATTCTAATGGACTGAATATCTTTTATAAGAAATCGGAGGAAGATGCGACGATTTTTTCCAGGAAATCCCCAACGAAAAATACATACTATTCCTTCTTTTCTATCGAATCGATCATAACCACTACCCACATTCCAAGAAATTGTACACCACAAATAGGAGCTAATAAAGAGGCCTGCGACCCCATAGAAAGACATCACGATCCCTTGTGGAAAAAAAATAATTTGCTGGGTGGGGAATAAAGATATCAAATTCCTACCAAGATAGCTGGAAATTCCAACTAATAAGAAACCTAATGAACCTAAAAAAAGGATAAATGCCCAGCAGAAATTACTTATTTTTCTAGATCCCGTTATAAGCTCTATCCATATACGTTCTGATCGCCAATTCATAGTAGATCGGGTTGCGTTTTATTTGAATTGAAAGAATATCCCAAATGAATTTTACTTTCCTTATTCTTTTTATTTCCGATGTAACTCTCATCAACTAGTACCATTCTGATGTGAATCTTTACTTTAAACTAGTTAGATCAAAAATAATAACATCTACCCCTAATGTCATGTTTCCGCGTGCACATGCATAAATAAGGGCTCTTTCGTTTATGTTCGGAAGAAATCACGTGGTAGACCATTCTGCTAAATAGATATCTGTTTTATGATTCAAGTCTAAGTCTTGAAAAATTAGATTTGGCCCACAGGATCTAAACAATCTTGTTTTTTTGAACATGAAGGAATAAAGAAGCCATTGCAATTGCCGGAAATACTAGGCCTACTAAGGGCACAAAAATAGAGGGAAAGTTGATAGTTGTCATAGAATGGGTACCTCGATTTACTACATTGTACCTGTTTGTTACATTTTTTTTGTTATTATGTTATTATATTAATAAATTAATTCGAATTCGAATTCTATATCTATAGAAGTAGAAGTAGAAGTAAGTAGAGTATATATAATAAGTGCAAGGAATGTAGAACTAAAAAAATAACCTTTCCGCATATAATATATGATAATCGACTTTATTATTCTTCATTTTTTCTTCTTTCTTTTGCTTCTACTCTAATTCAATAAAAAAAAATCGAGGGATTTTAAATAAGGAAAAAGGGGATTCCCAGAAAATCCCGAAAGAGGAAAAAAGTGATTTATGAATTATATACATATGTCAAAACGGAAAAAGGGAACATGAAATTTTTTTTATTTGACAAATTTCGAAGAAGGAAAAAAAAAGGTAAGAAGTCCTTCTTTTTTTTCCTTCTTATTGATAGGGGTTTCCTGATCAGTAATCGGAAATATAATGAATATAGAATATATATTCATTATATTTCTTTATTTTTTCTATTCTACAAATAGAGTGTCGCCCGCTAAAAACCCGCATCCTTCTGGTTTTTACTTTGATTCCGATAAACCAAATACTTTATTGAATTGGCACAAAAAGTTGACCTTAATGCGTGGCTTGGTTTTTATTCAAAGGAAAAAAACCGTGCAGCTCAAGTAACTCGCTTAGAACGCTCTTTAAAACAGTACGTGGTACCATTGGATCGAATAAACCCTTTTCGAATAAATTTTCGCTTGTTTGTAAACCTTCGGGTACTTCCTTTTTCAAAATTTCCTCAATTACCCTTTTACCCGCAAAGGCAATGTCGGTGTCTGGTTCGGTAATAATAATATGCCCCAACATACCAAAACTGGCTAGCACACCACCAGTAGTGGGCGATGCAAGAATTGGTATGTATAATAATTTTTTTTCGACTGTATTGTAATAGAGGTCCAAGGCAAAAGATATTTTAGCCATTTGCATTAAGGCCACGACGCCTTCCTGCACCCGCGCCCCTCCAGAAGCACATACTATAATAAGGGGTAATAAATTTTTGGTAGCATATTCAATCAACCGGGTGATTTTTTCACCTACTGCGACTCCCATACTACCCCCCACGAACTTAAAATCCATAACACCAATTGCTACAGGAATACCGTTTAGTTCACCTATACCTGTTTGAATAGCTTCAGCTAACCCGGTCTCGTCTTGCTCAAAATCATAACGCTCTACATAATCCATATACTCTTCTTCATCAGATTCGGGTTCAAAATCATTATCTTCTTCGGACTCTTCTTCATCAGATTCGGGTTCGAAATCATTATCTTCTTCGGACTCTTCTTCATCAGATTCGGGTTCGAAATCATTATCTTCTTCGGACTCTTCTTCGGACTCTTCTGCGGACTCTTCTGCGGACTCTTCTTCGGACTCTTCTTCGGACTCTTCTGCGGACTCTTCTGCGGACTCTTCTTCGGACTCTTCTTCGGACTCTTCTGCGGACTCTTCTGCGGACTCTTCTTCGGACTCTTCTGCGGACTCTTCTGCGGACTCTTCTTCGGACTCTTCTTCATCAGATTCGGGTTCAAAATCATTATCTTCTGCGGACTCTTCGTCATCAGATTCGGGTTCAAAATCATTATCTTCTTCGTACTCTTCGTCATCAGATTCGGAGTCAAAATCATTATCTTCTTTTAATAAATCCTCTCTCCACTTGCCCCAACCGAATTCACATTCGGATTCAGAATCACTAGATTCCGCGGACTCTTCTTCCTTTTTCGAACCTTCCTTACCTTTTTCCGAAATTTCTACTAATCTGGGCTCTTTGGGGGATAAAGCAATATGGTCTTGACAATCTGTCCCTTCCAATTCACAATAATCAGTCGAATCTCGATAATATCTCCCTGCCAATCCTGAGTAAACGCTAGAACCGGCAGCCTCTTCTTCCCTTTTCGAGCCTTCTCTTTCCTTTTCGGAAATATCCTCCCCGTTAATCTCTGTACCATCCTCCCCAATATACGTAAGATCCTCCGAATCCGTAAAAATAGAAGCAAGAGTGCCTTCCTCTTCTTTATATAAGTTAATATCATCCATTCGACATTCTGAATCTCCAGAATAATCTTTATCATGATCCCGACCAGTCGCATTTGGACAGGCTCCAGCATCCTCGTTATATAACTTAATATCATCGATTTGACCCGCTGAATCTCCAGAGGAATCTTTATCAGGATCAAGAGCAGTTTGGTTTGGACAGTCTCTATCCCGGGCAATATGATCTTTCGAGTCTTGTCGTCCAGAAAACGAAAAATCCATATCGCGATCAGGATCAAGATCAGTATGATTTGGATAGCAAGGCTCATCCCGATCAATAGGATCTCTAGAATCTTTTCGATCAGAAAACGAAGAATCCGTATCGGTAGCAAGAGCAAGATCAGTAGGGTTTGGGCAACAAGCCTCATCCCGATCGATATGATCTCTGGGATACTTTCCAAAATCAATAGGATTTTTATTATGATCTTTTGAATCTCCCTTTCGGCCAGAAGAATCCGCATAAGAATCTCTAGCAGGATCAAGAGCAGTATGATTTTGGCAATCCTCATCCGGATCAACATGATCTCTAGAAGCTTTCGCAAAACCAATATGATCCTTTGAATCCATAGCAAAATAAATCTGATCTCTGGAAGAATCTTCCAAAGAATCTCTCTGAGGATCAAGATCAGTTTGATTTGTGCATCCTCCATCTGGCGCAACATGTCCTCCAGAATCTCTTGCAAAATCAATATGATCTTTTGAATCCATCGCCAAATAAACTCGCTTAACAGAGAAACCCGTTTTAGGATCTTTAGCAAGACCTTTTGTAATATTTTCAGTAAGCCTTTCCAAAAGTTTGCGTCTATCAAATTTATAACAGGAAAAGGTTTTCGAAAGCTTGGAAAGAATACTAAGCCTCCCCCTTTCGTCAATTTCGTCAACAATAAAGAAAAGATCAAGCTCATTTTTAGAAGATTCCTCCCAAAATTTGTAAATACCATAAACAGTTCGCGGCAGCGGATTACAAAAAACAAGATCATAGAAATCATAAGCAGGGGTAACCTCCTTTTCACAGTACTTAATGAAATATCCCAAATTAATCCACAGGCTGCTGCATTCTTGAAAAAATTTGCGCCAATCGACCTCGTGTTTGGGAAAAGATTCGAAAAAATTGGACAGATCAATCCCAAATTTGGAACAAAATTGTTCCAATCTGGCAAGATCCACCTGATTTTCGAAAAAAGATTTCGAAAAAAAGGGAATAAGAATCCAAACCTTGTCGCAGTACTGCTGAAAATAGTAAATCTCAAACCTATCATTGCCCAAGATTTTATCACAAAATTCGTTCTCAAAAGCTTTGGAACAGTCTTGAGGGTCTTCATAATGTTCTTCATGGTCTTCATAATGTTCTCCATGGTCTTCATAATAATGTTTGTCAAGTTCTCCATAATGTTTGTCAGGGTCTCCATAATACTCCTCGCGGTTTTTGTAACATGATTGAGCATCCTCGGATCCCCCTTCAGGGTACGTACAAAATGATTGGTGGTCTTCGTAATACGATTCATGGTCTTTGGAACATGATTCATGGTCTTCGGAACATGATTCATGGTCGTTGAAATATGATTCATGGTCCTTGGAACATGCTTCATAATCTTTGGAAAAAAATTTCCGAAAAGCATCTTCATCTGCTGATTTATAATATTTTGAAAGTGTCCACAAAATTTGGGAACGGTAAAGCCCACCTTTTTTGGAGCATTCCTCGAAAAAACCAGAATCCCTTTGATCATATTTCGCACACCCGAAAAAAATTTGGAAAGGATCAATCCCATTTCGGGAGAAATTCTCGAAAAAATCGGGTCTATCAACCCCACATTTGAAACGATATTTATCATTTATGTCCTCCTGTGCTTTTTCCTTCCATTTATTTAATTTTTGGGTCATACTAAAATTATAAGAAACAAAAGTATATTTGTATTCGATAGGAACAACTTCCCTATCGACTTCGATACGACCCGCCGGCGTCAAAACCATGTCTTCATCCATGGGAATCCAAGTGCCTTCATCAATCAGAAGCGCTAGTCTATCCGAACTACTCATTCTTATATGAAATCCACATCGGTCGCAGATTCTTGCTGCATTAAATAAATTTTTGTAGTGCATAGCATCACAATTGTCGCAGCCAATCCACAAATGCGCAAAATCTCGCATTTCTTTCGGTCTATTCTCTGTTCCATCAGTTTTCCCATT